GGTACCTTTTCAGATTTTGCACGTGTAATACATGTTCCTTCTATTTCTCCAAGTAAAGCCCTTCGCATCGCGATACCTATCGTATCTGCTTGGCCTTTCATAAGCGGGGCCAAAATGAAACGGCCATAATAAAGACGCTTACTGTCTGTTCTTGATTCAACACACTTCCACTGTAGTGTCCGAGTGGATACTGCTACTTCCTCTCGAACCATAATAATATTATTCTTTTTTCAGATCATTGAATCATTTATTTCTCTTGAAATCCGTTCAATTCTTATTTCTACACACGTCTTTTTTTAGGAGGTCTACATCCATTATGTGGCATAGGGGTTACGTCACGTACGAAACTTAATAGTATACCACTTCTACGAATAGCTCGTAATGCTGCATCTCTTCCGAGACCAGGACCCTTTATCATGACTTCTGCTCGTTGCATACCCTGATCCACTACTGTACGAATAGCATTTCCTGCTGCGGTTTGAGCAGCAAATGGTGTCCCTCTTCTTGTGCCTCTGAATCCACAAGTACCAGCGGAGGACCAAGAAACCACCTGACCTAGTACATCTGTAACAGTCACAATGGTATTGTTGAAACTCGCTTGAACATGAATAACTCCTTTTGGTATTCTACGCCCACTCTTACGTGAACCAATACGCCCATTCCTACGTGAACCAATTCTTGGTATAGGTTTTGTCATATTTTATCATCTCATAAATATGAGTCAGAGATATACGGATATATCCATTTCATATCAAAACAGATCCTTTATTTGTCCATCGGGTCCTTTAGAAAATCCCTTTTTCTTTTTAGAAAGATTACCCTTGTCTCTGTTTATGTCTCGGATTGAAACAAATTACTATAATTCGTCCCCGCCTACGGATCAGTCGACATTTTTCACAAATTTTACGAACAGAGGCCCTTATTTTCATATTTGTTATTCCTTACCTTAATTCCGAATCTACTCCTTGGAAGAAAATAAGTCTCTTGAAATTTTGAACCTCGAATTGTATTCCCACGAAAGGAATGTTTAAAAAGCCACCTACACCTAATCGTTTGAATCTTTGTTGCGAAGTCTATAAATTATACGTCCCCTGGTTGAATCATAACGACTTACTTCGATTTTTACTCTATCTCCTGGTAGTATCCGTATAAAACTTCGTCGGATCCTCCCCGAAACATAACCTAGAATCAGATCTTCATTATCTAAACGAACCCGGAACATACCATTGGGAAGTGATTCAGTAATTAAACCTTCATGAATCAATTTTTGTTCTTTCATTCCAGGTAACCCCCTTGAAGTATCAACTAATGGAGGAGGAGTGATATTAAACAACCCGTCTTTCCTCTCCTTTTTCACAAATAGGAAGTTACGGATCAACTTCGGATACCAGAAGGATCACCATATATAACACAAAACTTCTCCTCCAATTCCTTCTAGTCGAGCTTCTCGATCTGTCATTATACCTCTAGAAGTAGAAAGAATTACAATCCCCATTCCACCTAAAATCCTAGGAATTCGTTGATAGTTGGAATAGATTCGTAGACCGGGTCGGCTGATACGCTTTAAAATATTTCTATATGTTCCTTTCCTATTTCTTCTATGTCGCAGGGTTGAAACCAAGAAATATTTGTTGTTTTCCCGATGTTTCCTAACGTTTTCAATAAAACCTTCTCGTAGAAGTATTTTAACAACGCTTTCGGTCATATTAGTAGATGCTATTCGAACCGTTCCCTTTTTATCCATGTCGGCATTTCTTATAGAAGTTAATATATCGGCAATAGTGTCCCTACCCATGACGAACTATAATTATTGGTGCCTCCTAATTTTGATATAATCAACATGTTCCATTTTTTTTTTTATGTGAATTTTGGATTCTTTATTTATGAATTATTAAAAGTATATGCGTGAAACACAATCTACTAATTGATCCATTTCAGATACCCTACTATATCATGGTCTCATCTACTAGTATTTATAATACCTCAGGAGCTAATGAGACTATTTTAGTGAAATTCAACTGTCTCAATTCTCGAGCGATCGCTCCAAAAACCCGAGTTCCTTTTGGATTTCCTTCTTGATCAATGACAACTGCTGCATTGTCATCATATCGTATTATCATACCGTTGTCACGTCTGAGTTCTTTACATGTACGTACAATTACAGCTCTGATCACTTCTGATCTTTCGAGAGGCATATTGGGCACTGCTTCTTTTATTACAGCAACAATAACGTCACCAATATGAGCATATTGGTGATTACTAGCTCCTATGATTCGAATACACATCAATTCTCGAGCCCCGCTGTTGTCCGCTACATTCAAATGGGTCTGAGGTTGAATCATATCATTTTTTTTTGAATCTGTTCTTTCAATGCAAAGGTCGAAGGAAAAAATAAAGAAATATTGTCTGTCCAGAAATAAAGAAATCCGCGATTGTTTTTTTCATCATAAATACCCCTTTGGTTCCACATCCCTATCCTGAAATAATGAATTGCGTTCGTATAGGCATTTTGCACGCAGCTATTTTAATAGCTGCTCTGGCTACAGTTTCCGATACTCCGCCCATTTCATAAAGTATTCGACCCGGCTTAACAACAGATACCCAATATTCGGGAGATCCCTTCCCCGAACCCATACGGGTTTCCGTAGGTCTTACTGTAACGGGTTTGTCGGGAAATATACGGACCCATATTTTTCCACCACGGCGCGCATATCGTGTCATTGCTCGTCGCCCTGCTTCTATTTGTCTAGATGTGATCCAAGCGGGTTCAAGTGCCTGAAGAGCATATCTACCGAAACAAATATGATTGCCTCGATAAGATATTCCCTTCATTCTTCCTCTATGTTGTTTACGGAATCTGGTTCTTTTGGGGTTATAGTTGATGGTTGTTTCTCAACCTCATCTCTACTACAGAACCGGACATGAGAGTTTCTTCTCATCCAGCTCCTCGCGAATGAAACGATTCAATAATATTACAGATACACATGTATTTATTGAATAATACACTAAATCATGGGATTTATTGATATTGAATCTGTCACGTAGGAATCTGTATATCTTGTATATATAGCTAGACGTATATTTCTATATATAGAAGATAATGCCTTTGCTTTATTTTTATAACGAATCCTTGACCTTTACCGAATCGGCCAAAATTTTGCAATTCAATAAGGGTTTCGCGGGCGAATATTTACTCTTTCAATATTTGTTTCATTCGTAGGGTCAACCCATGGCCTCTCAGAATAAATCAATTGGTTCCTGGTTGGTTCCGCCATCCCACCCAATGAATCATTAGGATTCGTTTTCAATAGAATCTTCTGCAGTCACAGGTTCCGTCGTTCCCATAGCTTCTCCATTAATGGCTAGGCCTGAACTCTGCAATGGAGCTCCTCAATTCAAGTTCGTTCCCAAGTCAATCCCCTCAGTCTCTATTGACTCGAGGCTCTTTATTATTGGTATTTTTCCTATGAACCGTATTCATCTAATTATGGACGAATCAGTATTGATGCTTTATCACACTGCCTTTTATGAGATGATTCATAATAGACCATACATATTGGAATCATATACCATTGATATTCTCCTTCTCTCTTTCTCTCGCCCTTCCATTTACCCACATCCCTCTATTTTCGCTTCACAATCCATAATCAGATTGATTTTTCCTTTATGGAAAAAAGATTTCAGTTGCTACAACTATATGATTGACACATCATATAGTGACTGGTTCCTTGGATCTCGATAATACGAAGCAATGAGCTGGTTCTAAGTTCTATAGTTATTAGTTAGGGGCCAGTCCTTTTTTTTTGAATCCCAACTCTAAAGAAAAACCAACGAGTCACACACTAAGCATAGCAATTCTACCAAATGATCAATCCAATTTTTATTCAACCCTATAGAATTAGAATTGCTCATTTTTCATTGAAGGGAAAAAGAATAGTTTGTCGTTTTTTGTTCTATCACTGGATAGAATGGCAAGGAAAGGCCCATTATTGCTCGTCTACAAATATCCAAATTTTGATGCCTAATACCCCATAGATAGTTCGAACTGTATAGGAACAATGATCAATTTTAGCTCGAATGGTTTGTAGGGGAACCCTACCTTCTCTGATCCATTCGACACGTGCAATTTCTTTTCCGTCGATACGTCCTGCAATTTGCACTTGAATTCCTTTTGTATCCGCTTGTTCAGTTAATTCAATAGCTTTTTTCATTGCCTTTCGAAAGGAAACTCTATTCTTTAATTGTAGAGCTATATATTCTGCAAGAATATTAGGTTGTCCATAAGGTTTTGCAACTCTTGTGATAGCAATGTTAAGTCTCCGGTTCACAGAATTAAATCCTTTTTGTACATTGATCTGTAATTCTTCGATTCCTCGTGTTCGACCCTCTATTAACAAATTTGGAAATCCAATATAGATTATGACCTGGATCAGATCGATTTTTTTTTGAATCTCTATATGTGCAATTCCTTCGAAACCCGAGGATATTCTCCTATTTTTTTGTACATAATTCTTGATACAATCTCGTATTTTTTCATCTTCCTGGAGACCTATGGAATAATTTTTTGGTTGCGCGAACCAAAGGGATCTATGCTTTTGGTTTTCCCCACCAAGTCGGAAACCAAGGGGATTTATTTTTTTGCCCATATTTTTCTTCTCTCTCTTTCTCTTTTTTTTCTCTCTCTCTCTCTTTCTCCAAATATCTCTCTATTATAGGATCTTTCCATTGATCCTTTGTTTCTAAATATATATCCTGATCCGTTTTCTTTTTAGAGCTATCCCTCACTACAATAATTATATGACAGGTGGGTCTTTTTATCGGATAACTACGTCCTCGAGCCCGAGGTTTTAACCTTTTCACGATAGTACCCCCATTGACTTCGGCTTTACTAATGACTGAATCAGCTTCGTTGAAACTTTTATTGTGACTAGCATTTGCTGCTGCAGAATAAACCAATTTAAAAATGGGATAAGATGCTCGATAAGGCATGAGTTCCAGTA